TTTTTTTTTTACATTTCTGTATTTTATGCACAAAATAAAAAACTTTTTTGTTAAATTGGATTTGTATGATTTGCTTTAAACCTTAGAAATTTTTTTTATTTTGTGTTGCAAATTTGGATTTTTAATATAAGTGTTTAATTATTATATATTACATTTATTTCATATACTCCTATCGCTCATTTATCAATAATAAATTATTAATATCCATGTATTTTCCAAAAGTTTTAGCTACTTATAGTTTTAGGAGAAAAAGAAATGATTATATAATAATATATTTATGTTAATGTATATATATATTTTACATTATTAATAAGGTATATAAACAATACACTTTATTTAATTATAATTATAATTATTTAAAATAATCAATTATATTAATTATAATAATATAATTATCTAATTAAATTAATTGTTAATAATATATAATTACATATATTATAAAATATAACGGATTTAATTATATACTATCTCATACTATATTAAAAGCAATATTATATTAATATAATTGATTTATATTATTTAATCTTTACCATATAGTTAAAAAAGGTAAAGATTAAATATAGGAGAAATAAACAACCCTTATCATATTTGATCCAAGTTTATTTTTTTGTACATATAATAGAGAAGTTTGTTGTTGTCAGGAAGGGATGAATTATTCTAACTTTTCTTGTTTTTTTATTATTGTTTTTTTTTATTTTTCTAGGAATTTTTGATTTTTATTTATTTTATCTGTTAATTTTTTGATTTAAATAAACCGGGTGATTTTTTTGGAAAGTTTTATTCTTGCTTATTTATTCATTTTTTCTTTATATTATATGCAAGTTTTGTTAAACTAAAAGTTCTTTTTGCAGTGATTTGATTTACTTATCAAGTAATTTTGGAATTAGTAATTGATTTAGTATTGGCATAATTCGTGCCAGCAGCCGCAATTATACGATTAATGCAATTGAATATATTTGGTTAAAACAGTTATTTTTATATTTAGGATTAATTTAGAAATTTATAAGGTGAAATTTTAAAATTTTTTTATGATTCTTATTTTGTGATTCTGTGAAACTTAAATAACAAACTAGGATTAGATACCCTATTATTTTAAATGTTAATTTTGCTTACCTGGGTAGTATTAGTTAGGATCTTAAAACCCAAAGAATTTGGCGGTATTTTATTCCATTTAGAGGAACCCTACCCCGTATTGATATACACGATTAACTTTACTTAATTTATTTGTTTGTATATCTCCGTTATCAGAAAATCTTTTTGGAGTTATAATTTTCTTAATTTATAATTGTAAAATATTTCAGGTCAAGGTGCAGCTTATAATTAAGATGAGGTGGGTTACAATAAATTTTAGTTTATTATGTATTTGATAGTGAAATACTATTAATGAAGGTGGATTTAATAGTAATTTAATTTATTTAATTTAATTGATATTGGCTCTGGAGTGTGTACACATCGCCCGTCACTCTCATTATTGATTAATCTTTTAATTTAAAGTTAGTTTCAATTTAGATGAGATAAGTCGTAACATAGTAGATGTACTGGAAAGTGTATCTAGAAAGTTTATCAAGATATAGCTTGTTAGTGAAGTATTTCATTTACACTGAAAATTTTTCTGTGCAATTCAGGATATCTTGAAGTTTATTATATTATTTTTTATTTTTGTTTATTTCACTATTTAATAGAAATAGCTTTATTTTATTTTGTCTTAGTATATTTTTGATGAATTGATTATAATTATTATAGTTAATTAGTAATGTAATTGGATTATGAGATATTATTTTAAATTAATAAAAGTAAATTTTTTTTATTGTACCTTTTGTATCAGGGTTTATCAATATTTTAGTATATATATACTACTCTCGATTTAGGTTGATTTACAAACAAATTATAGTTAATGTATTATAATTATTATTAATTTGTTTGTAGAAATGAAATGTTATTCGTTTCCTAAGTTTTCTAGTTTCTTAAGAAAAAATTTAATTTTTTAGGTTTAATTGTTTTATTTAATTTTTTAATTATTAATATTAAACTATTTATTTTTTAGGGGATAAGCTCTAAAACTAGTATTCTATAATTTATTTAGTCTTAATATAATAATAAGCTTTAAATCAGCTATTTTTGAGATTACGTTTTAGTTCATTATTATTAATTATGATTTTATAATTATTTTAGATTTTTTATTAAGATAATTAATTTAATATTTAAATGTTTGTAATAATGATGGAATTAGTATATTTATTTTGTTTATAATATTTTTTATAATAAATTTATTATAAGGAACTAGGCAAATTAATTTCCGCCTGTTTATCAAAAACATGTCCTCTTGATAATATTTTGAGGTCTGACCTGCTCACTGAAAATTTTGAAGAGCCGCGGTATTTTGACCGTGCAAAGGTAGCATAATCATTAGTCTTTTAATTAGAGGCTGGAATGAATGGTTTGACGAGAAATTAACTGTCTCTTAATAAATTTTAAAATTTAACTTTTGAGTTAAAAGGCTTAAATTTTTCTTTAGGACGAGAAGACCCTATAGAGCTTAACATTTAAATTAGATATTTTTTTAAGATGGTCTTTTTATATTTAATGGTAATGTTTTGTTGGGGTGACATGAAGAATTAATAAACTCTTTATTATTAAATCATTAATTTATGTTTATTTTGATCCATAATTTATGATCATAAGATCAAGTTACCTTAGGGATAACAGCGTAATTGTTTTTTAGAGCTCATATTGACAAAGCAGATTGCGACCTCGATGTTGGATTAAGAAAAATTTTGGGTGCAGTAGCTCAATGATTAGGTCTGTTCGACCTTTAAATTCTTACATGATCTGAGTTCAGACCGGCGTGAGCCAGGTCGGTTTCTATCCTAAGATTTAATAAATTCATATTAGTACGAAAGGACTTTATGAATGGAATATTTTTTCTATTTTGATTAAAGTTAATTGTTACTATTTTGACAGATTAATGTGTTGAATTTAGATTTCATTTATGTGGATTTATTCTACAAATAGTATTGATATATTATGATTTATTAATATTTATTTTAAATTTTCTTTTTTTGATTATTTGTGTTTTAATTAGTGTAGCCTTTTTAACTTTATTAGAACGAAAGGTATTAGGCTATGTTCAGATTCGAAAAGGTCCAAATAAGGTTGGGTTTATTGGTATTCCTCAGCCTTTTAGTGATGCTATTAAATTGATTTGTAAGGAACAACCAATTCCTATTATGTCAAATTATTTGCTTTATTATTTTTCTCCTATCTTTAATTTAATAATTTCTTTAATTATTTGAATAATTTTTCCTTATTTGACTTATATATGTTCATTTTCTTATGGATTTTTATTTTTTTTATGTTGTACTAGATTAGGTGTTTATACTGTAATAATTGCTGGTTGATCCTCTAATTCAAATTATTCATTATTAGGTTCTTTACGTTCTGTTGCTCAAACTATTTCCTATGAAGTAAGACTAGCTTTAATTTTATTATCTTTAATTATTTTGATTGATAGTTTTAATATATTAGATTTTATGAATTATCAATTTTATTGCTGATTTATTATTATTTCTTTTCCTTTAGCTTTATCTTGTTTTGCCTCTTGTTTGGCAGAGACTAATCGGACTCCTTTTGATTTTGCTGAAGGTGAGTCTGAGTTGGTTTCTGGATTTAATATTGAATATGGTGCAGGTGGGTTTACTTTAATTTTTTTAGCTGAATATACTAGAATTATTTTTATAAGTATATTATTTACTTTAATTTTTTTGGGGGGTGATTTTTATTCTTATTCTTTTTTTATTAAGCTTTCTTTTATATCATTTTTATTTATTTGAGTTCGTGGAACTTTACCTCGTTTTCGTTATGATAAGTTAATATATTTAGCTTGAAAGAGTTATTTACCTTTATCTTTAAATTTTTTTATTTTCTTTGTTGGGTTTAAGATTTTATTGATTTCATATATTTAGTGAAATTTTTTTAGAATTAATAAGTTAATAGAAGAATTAAACTTCTAGTTTTATGTTTTCAAAACATATGCTTTTCTTAAGCTAATTAACTTAATTTAATTATTATTTAATTATTTTGTCTCATATATTGGCTACATGAATATTAATTAAAAAATAAGAAAAATAGATAATTGTTAAAATTTGCCCTGTTATAATATAAGGTTCTTCAACTGGTCGTTTTCCAATTCATGTTAATAGAAATACAATAATTACTATTATTCAAAAAAATAATTGATTAATTGGATAAAATTGAATCCCACGAAACTTTGTCTTATTATAAAATGGTAGAATTATTAAAATACTAATTGATAAAAATAATGCAATAACTCCTCCTAATTTATTAGGAATAGATCTTAAAATTGCATAAGCAAATAAAAAATATCATTCTGGTTGAATATGGACTGGTGTAACAAGAGGATTTGCTGGTACAAAATTATCTGGGTCTCCTAAAATATAAGGGTTAATTAAACATAATAAAATTAATAAAGATGTTATAATTACAAATGTAATTGAATCCTTAAATGTAAAGTAAGGGTGGAAAGGAATTTTATCAATGTTACTATTTAATCCGATTGGGTTATTTGAACCTGTTTGATGTAAAAAAAATAAATGAATCGCAGCTATAGCCACAACTACAAATGGTAAAACAAAATGAAATGTAAAGAAGCGATTTAGTGTTGCGTTGTCAACAGCAAATCCCCCTCAGACTCATTGAACTAAATCTGTTCCTAGATATGGAATTGCTGATAATAAATTTGTAATTACTGTTGCCCCTCAAAAAGATATTTGTCCTCAAGGTAAAACATATCCTATAAATGCAGTTGCTATAACTAAAAATAAAATAATTGTTCCAATTATTCATGTATGTATATATATAAATGAACCATAATAAATTCCTCGTCCTACATGCAAATAAATACAAATAAAAAATATAGATGCTCCATTTGCATGTAATGTTCGAATAATTAAACCATTATTTACGTCTTCTCGACAAATATGAACAACTCTTCTAAATGCTATTTCAATATTAGGGGTATAATGTATAGCTAAAAATAATCCAGTAATAATTTGGATAATTAAACATAATCCTAATAGTGATCCAAAGTTTCATCAGAATGAAATGTTTGTAGGTGCTGGTAAATCAACCAAAGAATTATTTAAAATTTTAATTAGTGGGTGTTTTAATCGTAAAGGTTTATTCATTAGTATAATTATATTATTTTTCGGATAGGCCCTTGGTTAATATTAGTAATTTTTACTACTGCTACTAGTGCAAGAAATAGATAAATTATTATTATTATAGTAATAGTTATTGTTGGTTTATTATATAATTTTTCTAAAGATATAGATATTTCTTGATAATTAATTGAATTATTAATATTTATAGTTTCTGTATTTTTAATTGGATCTATAAATATTGTTTTATCTACAATAATCAAAATTAATGAAGTAATAATTAATAAAACAATTGAAATGTTGAAGAAATAGAGTTTAGGTTTAAATAATTCATTTGATGAAATTCTTGTAATATAAATAAATAGAACTAATATGCCCCCTAGGAATGAAAAGAATAAAATATAAGATAATCAAAAACTTTCTATTATTGTACCCATAATTAATCCAACAATAAAAGTTTGAATAATAATAAATATTATTATTGATATTGGGTGGTTTAATTTAATAAAATTAATATTTATTATGTTTGATAATGCTATAATAATTATTTTAATCATTTCAGGGGTTAGTTTATTAAAATATCGGTTTTGGGTATCGAGGATAGAAAATTTTTTCTACCCCTGAAGTTTTAAAAGTGAGGGACTTTCTTATTTTCGGTTTACAAGACCGACGTTTTTATAAACTATTAAAACTAATGTATGTATTTTCTATTTTTACTTCTTTATTATTATATTTTTCTGGTGTTTATGTTTTTTCTTCAAAGCGTAAACATTTACTTATAGTTTTATTAAGATTGGAATATATTGTTCTTTCTTTATTTATGTTAATTATTGTTTTTCTTATTGAGTTTGATTATGGAGCTTTTTTTTCTGTTTTTTTTTTATGTTTGTGAGGGTGCTTTGGGTCTTTCTATTTTAGTTTCAATAATTCGTTCTCATGGTCATGATTTTTTGAATTCTTTTTCTTTATCTTTATGTTAAGTTATTTGTTTATGATTAGTTTTTTAATCCCTCTTTGTTTTTTATATAATTGTTGATGATTAATTCATTCTTTAATGTTTTTATTAAGTTTTGTTTTTATAATTATATTTTATTCATATGCTGATTTCAATATAATTAGATATTATTTTGGTTTTGATTATTTTTCTTTCAGATTAATTTTATTAAGTTTTTGAATTTGTTCTTTAATAATTACTGCTAGAGGTTCAGTTTATTTATCTTCTTATCATTCAAATTTTTTTGTTTTTATTATTTTATTTCTTTTAATTATACTTTATTGTTCTTTTTCTAGTTTAAATTTACTATCTTTTTATATTTTTTTTGAATCTAGATTGATTCCTACTTTACTTTTAATTTTAGGTTGAGGTTATCAACCTGAGCGTTTACAGGCTGGTTTATATTTAATTTTTTATACTTTGATTGCTAGATTACCTTTATTATTAGTTTTATTTAAAGTTTATACTGTTTCTAATACTCTTTACTTTCCTTTATTAATTGATTTTGGTTCTTATTATTTTATGTTTTATGTTTTTATGTTTATGGCTTTTTTAATTAAAATACCAATATTTTTAGTTCATCTTTGACTTCCTAAGGCTCATGTTGAGGCTCCAATTTCTGGAAGAATAATTCTTGCAGGAGTTTTATTAAAATTAGGTGGTTATGGTATTTTTCGTGTTATGAAAATTATTTCTTATTTAGGTATAAAATTTAATTATTTTTGGATTTCTTTAAGTTTATGTGGTGGAGTAATTGTAAGATTTATTTGTTTTCGTCAAGTTGATTTAAAGTCTTTAATTGGCTTTTCTTCTGTTGCTCATATAAGAATAGTTATTGGTGGTTTAATAACTATAAATTGATGGGGTTGTATAGGTTCTTTTTCTTTAATAATTGGTCATGGTTTATGTTCTTCTGGTTTATTTTGTTTATCAAATATTATTTATGAACGTTTAGGTAGACGAAGATTATTAATTAATAAAGGGATAATTAATTTAATGCCAATAATAACTCTTTGATGGTTCCTTTTTAGATCATCAAATATAGCTTCTCCTCCTTCGTTAAATTTAATAGGTGAATTGAGTTTATTAAATAGAATTTTGTCTTGGTCTACTTTTAGATTTTTGGTCTTGATTTTTTTATCTTTTTTTAGAGCTGTTTATACATTATATATGTATTCTTATTCACAACATGGTTCTTATTATATAAGAGTTTATACTTGTTCTTTGGGTTATTTTCGAGAATATCATTTATTACTTTTACATTGATTACCTTTAAATATTTTATGTTTAAAGGGTGAATATTTTTATATTTAATTTGGCTTAAGTATTTTAAAATAAAATATTGTTTTGTGGAATCAAAGATATGAATTATTTTCATCTTAGTCGTGTATTTATTATCTATTTGTTCATTAAGTTTTTTTTCTTTATTTTTTTCTAGAACTTTGTTTTATGTAGGTATTTATTATTTAATGTTTGATTATAGATTGTTTATTGAATGAGAGCTTTTTAGATTGAACGGTTCTATAGTAGTTATAACTTTTATTTTTGATTGAATGTCTCTTATTTTTATATCTTTTGTTATATATATTTCTTCTTTAGTTATTTATTATAGAGAGGATTATATATCTGGTGAAGTAAATATAAATCGTTTTATTATAATTGTTTTAATGTTTATTCTTTCTATAGGCCTTTTAATTATTAGTCCTAATTTAATTAGTATTTTGTTAGGTTGAGATGGTTTGGGGTTAGTTTCTTATTGTTTAGTTATTTATTATCAGAATGTAAAGTCTTACAGTGCTGGTATATTAACTGCTTTATCAAATCGAATTGGTGATGTTTCTATTTTAATTTCTATTGCTTGAATATTAAATTTTGGTGGTTGAAATTACATTTATTATTATGATTTTATTAGTGATTCTTTTGAAATGAAGGTTATTACTATATTAATTATTCTTGCTGCTATAACTAAGAGAGCTCAAATTCCTTTTTCTTCTTGACTTCCTGCAGCTATAGCTGCTCCTACTCCTGTTTCTGCTTTAGTTCATTCTTCTACTCTTGTTACTGCCGGTGTTTATTTATTAATTCGTTTTAATCCAATACTGGTTGTTTATAATTGTGGATGGTTTTTATTATTAATTGGTTGTATAACTATATTTATGTCTGGTTTTGGTGCTAATTTTGAATTTGATTTAAAGAGGATTATTGCTCTTTCTACTTTAAGTCAACTTGGTTTAATAATGAGAATTTTATCTATGGGTTATTTAAAGCTTGCTTTTTTTCATTTATTGTCTCATGCTTTGTTTAAGGCTTTATTATTTATATGTGCAGGTTCAATAATTCATAATTTAAAGGATTCTCAGGATATTCGTTTTATAGGCTCAATTGTAAATTTTATACCTTTAACTTCAGTTTGTTTTAATGTTTCTAGATTATCATTATGTGGAATTCCTTTTTTAGCAGGTTTTTATTCAAAGGATTTAATTCTTGAGATGGTTTGTTTAAGTTGAATTAATTATTTAATTTTTTTTGTATATTTTATTTCAACTGGTTTAACTGCTTCTTATTCTTTTCGTTTATTTTATTATTCTATGTCAGGTGAAAATAATTTTTATTCTAGTTTTTCTTTTAATGATAGGAGATATTTTATTTCTTTTGGTATATTGTCTTTGTTATTTGTTGCTGTCTTTGGCGGTAGATTATTATCTTGGTTAATTTTTCCTATTCCTTATATAATTGTTTTACCTTATTATTTAAGGCTTTTAACGATTTTTGTAGTTTTTTTAGGTGCATATTTAGGTTATTATCTTTCAAATATTAATTTTTCTTATGATTTATTTTCTTTAAATTTTTTACCTTTTGTTAGGTTTTCTGGTTCAATGTGATTTATACCTTATCTTTCAACTGGTTCTATTAGATATTTGCCTTTAAAGATAGGATATTATTCATCAAAGTCTTTTGATTATGGTTGAGGTGAATTATTTGGGGGTCAAGGTTTATATAGATTATTTATTTATTTGATTAATTATATTCAATATTGATATGATTCAAGTTTTAAGGTTTATTTACTAACTTTTATTTTTTGAATGTTTATTTTATTAATATTATTCTTTTTATAAACCTAAATAGCTTATGTTTAGAGTATAACACTGAAGATGTTATGGAAATAGTTTTATTTTTAGGTACATTTATAAATATAAGAATATTATTTTTACAGTGAAAATGTAATGTTTTATTTAAACTATATAAATAGAAATGTTAACGGAGTTTAACCGCTAATATAAAAAGTTAGCAGCTTTCATATTGTCTTTACATTTCCTTAATTGGAACTTTATTAGTTCAATTATATTATTAACAGTAATACGCCTCTTTTTGGCTTCAATTAATTAGAATAAGGGTATAAGTTATACCATTTTTCAGGTCGAAACTGAATGTAATGTTTTACTTCTTATTCATTAAGGTTGATTGATTTAGCCAATACTTTTTGAATGCAACCCAAACGTTATAATTAACTACAACCCTTTAATCTGCTCATTGTAAAGCTCCTTGATTTCATTCATAATACAATCCTCTTAATAATACTAAAATAAAAAATATTGTAGATATTGTTCATATTATAATATTTGATGTTTTTATAATGATTACGATTGGTAAAATTATTACAATTTCTACATCAAAAATTAAGAAGATTACTGCAATTAGGAAAAATCGTAGTGAAAATGGTATTCGAGCTGGTCTTTTAGGATCAAAACCACACTCAAATGGTGATCTTTTTTCTCGATTATTAATTAGTTTTTTTGATAAGATTGTTGCAATTAATATAATTATTATTGGTATAGTAAATCTAATTAAAATTCTTGTTGATAAAGTTAAGATTATTTTTCTTGATTAATTCAAGCTTTTTGATTGGAAGTCAAATGTACTGTTTATACTAGAAAAATATTTATTTACCTCATCAGTAAATTGAAATATATAAGAATAGTCAAATCACATCAACAAAATGTCAGTATCATGCTGCAGCTTCAAATCCAAAATGATGATTAGGTGAGAATTGATTTATTTTATGTCGGGCTAAACATGTTATTAAGAAGATTGTTCCAATAATTACATGTAAGCCATGGAATCCTGTAGCAACAAAAAATGTTGATCCATAAATTGCATCGGCAATAGTGAATGGTGCTTCTCAGTATTCATATGCTTGTAATATTGTAAAATATAAACCTATTAAAACTGTAAAAAATAGACCTTGAAGTGCTTGAGTATAATTTGATTCTATAAGTCTATGATGGGCTCATGTTACAGTAACTCCTGACGCTAAAAGGATGGCTGTATTAAGTAATGGAATTTGTATAGGATTAAAAGGTTGAATCCCTATAGGAGGTCATATTATTCCAAGTTCAATTGTTGGTGCTAATCTTCTTCTAAAGAATGCTCAAAAAAATGATAGAAAGAATAAAACTTCTGATGCAATAAATAAAATTATCCCCCATCGTAGTCCAATTGAAACAAATCCAGTATGTAGTCCTTGATAAGTTCCTTCTCGGATTACATCTCGTCATCATTGAATTATTGTTAATAATGTGATTATAAATCCAATAATAAATAGATTAATATTGAATAAATGAAATCATTTAGCTAATCCTGAAACTAAAACTATTGCTCCAATTGCTCCTGTTAATGGTCAAGGTCTATAATCCACTATATGAAATGGGTGATTTGAATTGGTTGTTAACATAGGTTTAATAAACTTCTCTAGAATATAATGTTCTTAGAATTGAAAATACGTATGCTTGAATTATTGCTACTGCTGATTCTAAAATTAAAAGTATTATTTGTCCAATAATCAATATTGAGATCAGATTTGTTGTTATTGTTGGTCCTGTATTTCCAAGTAATGTTAATAGTAAATGTCCAGCAATTATATTTGCTGCTAATCGAACAGCTAGGGTCCCTGGCCGAATAATATTTCTAATTGTTTCAATTAACACTATAAATGATATAAGTGCTGGTGGTGTTCCTTGTGGAACTAAATGTGCAAATATATGATTAGTATGATTAATTCATCCAAATAGTATAAATCTTAATCATATAGGTAATGCGATTGTAAATGTTAATGCTAAATGTCTAGTTCTTGTAAAAATATATGGAAATAATCCTATAAAATTATTAAATAATATTATAATAAATACTGAAATAAAAATAAATGTTGTTCCATTAAATGATTTAGGTCCTAATAATGTTTTGAATTCATTATGTAGGGTTAAATTTATTTTATTTCATAAAATGTTAATTCGTGATGATATTAATCAAAATATTGATGGGATAAGTAATAATCCAATAAATGTTCTATTTCAATTTATTGAAATATTAAAAATATTAGTTGATGGATCAAAAGTTGAAAATAAGTTTGTTATCATTTTCAAGTTTGGGTTTTTCTTTTTATTGTTATTTTTTTTGTACTTTTAATAATATCAGGTTTAAAAGAGAAGACATTTATTTGATTAAATAGAACTATTGTAATAGAAAATAAGATAAATAGTGAGAATCATATAAGTGGTGATATTTGAGGAATTTGGTTAAATTACCCCATCAGAAGTAGACGTTAATTTACTATTTTTTGGTTTAAGAGACCATTACTTACTTTCAGTCATCTGATGTTCAAGGTGTACTAATTTTTAGTTATTTTAGATTGACATTCTAATGTTATATTTTAACTAACTCCTTATATAATTTTAGATAATCATTTGATAAATAAATTTACTGAAGTTCTTTCAATAACAATTGGTATAAATCTGTGGTTTGCTCCACAAATTTCTGGACATTGACCAAAGAATAGTCCTGGTCGATTAATTGAAAATGTTCCTTGATTTAAACGTCCTGGTGTTGCATCAATAATAATTCCAAGAGCAGGCACTGCTCATGAATGTAAAACGTCTGATGCTCTAGTTAAAATTCGTACTTCTGTATTTATTGGTAAAATTGTGCGATTATCTACATCTAGAATACGGAATCTATTAATTTGAAAATCTCTTTCTGGTGTTATGTATGTATCAAATTCTACGTCTACAAAATCAAAATATTCATATCTTCAATATCATTGTCGTCCAATTGTTTTAATTGTAATTATTGTATCTACTGAATCGTCTAAAAAATATAATAGTCGTAGTGATGGTAATGCAATAAAAATTAATGTAATAGCTGGTAATGCTGTTCAAATTGTTTCAATTAAATGTCCGTGTAATATATTTCGATTTGTTAATTTAAATATTAATGTATATCTAAGTGAATATCCTACAATCACTGTAATTAATAATAATACAACTATAGTGTGGTCATGAAAGAATGATAATTGTTCTATTAAAGGTGAAGCTCCATCTTGTAATGATAAATTTGATCATGTTGCCATTAGTTCTAATAAAAGGTTAAACCTTTATATTTAGAGCTTAAATCTATTGCACTAATCTGCCATATTAGAATCTTGAAATTATTGGTAGTTCTGAATATCTATGTTCTGCAGGTGGGTTATTTTGTAATCATTCTGTTGATCTGCTTATGTTTATTCTAAACATAATGGTTCGATTTATAATTATTCTCTCTCATATGATTAAAATAAACATAATGATTCCTACAATTGAAATTATAGACCCAATACTAGAAATTGTATTTCATGATGTATATGCATCTGGGTAGTCAGAATATCGTCGTGGTATTCCGGCTAATCCAAGAAAGTGTTGAGGGAAGAATGTTAGGTTTACTCCAATGAATATAATAGTGAATTGGATTTTTAATCATGTGTTATTTATTGTTAATCCTGTAAATAAAGGGTATCATTGAATAAAAACTCCTATAATTGCAAATACTGCTCCTATGGATAAAACATAGTGAAAATGTGCTACAACATAATAAGTATCATGTAAAACAATATCAAGAGATGAATTTGCTAAAACTAATCCTGTTAATCCTCCAATTGTAAATAAGAAAATGAATCCAATAGCTCATAATAACGGAGGATTAAAGTTGAATTTTGTTCCATAAAGGGTTGCTAGTCATCTAAATACTTTAATTCCTGTTGGTACTGCAATAATTATTGTTGCTGATGTAAAGTAGGCTCGTGTATCAACGTCTATTCCTACTGTAAATATATGATGTGCTCATACAATAAATCCTATTAATCCAATTGATATTATTGCATAAATTATTCCTAAAGTTCCAAATGATTCAATTTTTCCACTTTCTTGACACACAATATGTGAAATAATACCAAATCCTGGTAAGATTAAAATATAAACTTCAGGATGTCCAAAAAATCAAAATAAATGTTGATAAAGAATTGGATCTCCCCCTCCTGTTGGGTCAAAGAATGAAGTATTTAAATTTCGATCAGTTAATAATATAGTAATTGCTCCTGCTAGTACTGGTAATGATAATAGTAAAAGGATTGCTGTGATTGCTACTGATCAAACAAATAATGGTGTCTGATCTAGCGTTATTCTTTCTGACCGTATATTAATTGCAGTTGTAATAAAATTAACTGCTCCTAAAATTGATGAAACACCAGCTAAATGTAATGAAAAAATAGCTAGGTCTACTGATCTTCCTCCATGGGCGATTGCTCCTGCAAGAGGAGGATAAACTGTTCATCCTGTTCCTGCACCATTATCTACTATAGATGATGCAATCAAAAGAGTTAATGATGGTGGTAAAAGTCAAAAACTTATATTATTTATTCGAGGAAAAGCTATATCTGGTGCCCCAATTATTAGTGGAACTAGTCAATTACCAAATCCTCCAATTATAATAGGTATTACTATAAAAAAAATTATTACAAATGCATGTGCTGTAATGATAACATTATAGATTTGATCATCTCCAATTAATGGTGGTAGTCCAAGTTCTGCACGAATAATTATTCTTATTGATGTACCTACTATTCCGGCTCATGCTCCAAACATAAAATATAAAGTTCCAATATCCTTATGGTTTGTTGAAAATAATCATTTTTGCGGCGAGATGGCTGAATTTATAGGCGATAGACTGTAAATCTATTTATGAGAATATTCTCTCTCACCAGATTATTTCATTGGTCTTATATTCAATTATGATTCTAGACTGCAACTCTAGAGGTGTAAAATTTTACTAAGGCCTAAAAGGTCCTTCTTTCAATTCTAACTTTGAAGGTTATTAGTTTACTTAACTTAAGGCCTTAGTATAATGAAATTAGCGTTGATGAGCAGATTAATCCTATTGTTGAAATTACTACCATAAAGGGTAAAACTAATATTGTTTTTTTAGTTTTAATTCTTAATGATCAGGAATTTTCTGAATATGATAGAATTAATGCTGAAAATCTGATTCGTAAATAGTAGTATAATGTAATAGTTGTTAATACTACTATAATTGTTATAATTGTAGTTATGTTGTTTTCGATGAGTAATTGAATAATAATTCATTTGGGTAGAAATCCCAAATAATGGTGGTAGTCCAATGACAAAAGTGATAAAAACAGAATGAATTTAATTTCTGTTTTTACATTATTTGCTGTGTAGATTTGATTTAGTATTGACAGGTTTATACTTTTGAATAACAAAACTATGATTATTCTTAATAATGAGTAGACTAAAAAATATAGCTCTCAAACGTTTTCTCTAACAATTAATGATCTAATTATTCATCCTAAATGACTAATTGATGAGTATGCTAGAATTTGTTTTAATGATGTTTGATTTAGTCCTCCCATTGCTCCAATATAAATTCTTAAAATGTTAACTAAGAAAATAAATGTTTTTAGTTGGATGCAATAGGATAAGACTATTATAGGGGCAATTTTTTGCCATGTTATTAGAATTAAACAGTTAATTCATCTTGATGCTTTTATTACTTCTGGAAATCAGAAATGAAATGGAGCAGCCCCAATTTTTAACAATAATCTTGAGCAGATTATTATAGATGGAATTAATTGTTTTTCTCATCTAATTATATATTTTATTTGAATCAGCAAAATAGAGAATAGTAATATTGTTGATGCTATTGCTTGAACAATAAAGTACTTGATTGCTGATTCATTTATTATTATATTCCTATTTGTTAATATGGGAGTAAACGAGAGTAAGTTGATCTCTAGTCCTATTCAAACTCCTAATCAGGAGTTTGATGAGATGGACAGGATCGTTCCTATCATTAATGTTGATAGGAAGAGAAGTTTTGTAGAGTTGTTGTTCATTAAAAAGGAGAGGATTGATGCCTCTATATTTGGGGTATGAACCCATTAGCTTAATTAGCTTACCTTTTTATTTACATTAAAGTGTATGATGCACATTAGTTTTTGATACTAATGGAGATAGTTTAATTCTATCTTATGTAATTTTAATAAGGGTAATTTAAAATTACTTTATTTATCCTATCAAGATAATCCTTTAATCAGGCACCTCATT